TATCTCCTGGTAGTATCCGTATAAAACTACGTCGGATCCTTCCTGAAACATAACCTAGAATCAGATCTTCATTATCTAAACGAACCCGGAACATACCGTTGGGAAGTGATTCAGTAATTAAACCTTCATGAACCCATTTTTGTTCTTTCATTCCAGGTAAAACCCCCTTGAAGTATCAACTAATGGAGGAGGAGTGATATTAGATAACTCTTTCTCTTTTTTTTTTTCACAAATAGTCAATTTCGTATCGAATTTTGATAGTAGAAGGATTACCATATATAACACAAGATTTCTCCGCCGATTCCTTCTAATCGAGCCTCTCGGTCTGTCATTATACCTCGAGAAGTAGAAATAATTACAATCCCTATACCACCTAAAATTCTAGGAATTCTTTGATAGTTAGAATAGATTCGTAGACCAGGTCGACTTATCCGTTTTAAATTTAAAATAGTTTGAGATGGCCCCTTCCTATTTCTTCTATGTTGTAGGGTTAAAACCAAAAAATCTTTGTTGTTTTCCCGATGTTTTCTCACGTTTTCTATAAAACCTTCTCTTAAAAGTATTTTTACAATGCTTTCAGTGATGCTAGTAGATGATATTCGAACCGTTACTTTTCTATGCATGTCAGCATTTCGTATAGAGGTTATTATGTCAGCAATAGTGTCCCTACCCATAATGAACTAAAATTTTTGGTTCCTCAAAATTTTGATATAATAAACATGATATTTTTTGTTATGAAGTAACATTATTAAAGGTATATACGTGAGACACAATCTATTAATCATTCAAAATACTCTACTATAACTTATAACTCTATATGATGATGATTATAATACTTCAGGGGCTAATGACACTATTTTAGTAAAATTTAACTTTCTTAATTCTCGGGCGATCGCACCAAAAACGCGAGTTCCTTTTGGATTTCCTTCTTGATCAATGACAACTGCAGCATTGTCATCATATCGTATTATCATACCATTATCGCGTTTGAGTTCTTTACAAGTACGTACAATTACAGCTCTGATCACTTCTGATCTTTTTAAGGGCATATTTGGTACTGCTTCTTTGATCACAGCAACAATAACATCACCAATATGAGCATATCGGCGATTACTAGCTCCTAGTATTCGAATACACATCAATTCTCGGGCCCCGCTGTTATCTGCTACATTCAAATAGGTCTGGGGTTGAATCATATCATTTTTTTTATCTGTTCTTTCAATGCAAAACAAAAGGGGCTAAGAAAAAAAAAAGAAATATTCTTTGTCAAAAAAAAAAAAAAAGAAACCTGCAATTGCTTTTTTATTCCAAGACCTGTTTCTTGTGGTTATACGTTTCTATCACGAAATAATGAATTGAGTTCGTATAGGCATTTTGGATGCCGCTATTGAAATAGCCTTTCTAGCGAGATTTTCTGCTACTCCACCCATTTCATAAAGTATTCTACCTGGTTTAACAACAGCTACCCAATATTCGGGAGATCCTTTACCCGACCCCATACGTGTTTCCGCAGGTCTTACTGTAACGGGTTTGTCTGGAAATATACGTACCCATATTTTTCCACCACGGCGGGCATTTCGTGTCATTGCTCGTCGCCCTGCTTCTATTTGTCTAGATGTGATCCAAGCGGGTTCAAGTGCCTGAAGAGCATATCGACCGAAACAAATAGAATTACCTCGATACGATATTCCCCTCATTCTTCCTCTATGTTGTTTACGGAATCTGGTTCTTTTGGGGTTATAGTTGATGGTTGTTTCGCAATTCCATCTCTACTACAGAACTGGACATGAGAGTTTCTTCTCATCCAGCTCCTCGCGAATCAAAACAATTGAAAAAAAAAGCCGCGGGCGAATATTTACTCTTTTATCTTTTAATAGCTAGTTCAGTTGTAGGGTTAGCCCACGATCGCTCAGACTAAATGAAATTATTCTCTGGTTCGTTCCGCCATCCCACCTGATGAATCATTAGGATTCGTTTTCAATAAAATCTTCAGCATTCACAGGTTCCGTCGTTCCCATCGCTTCTCGATTAATGCTTAGGTCTGAATTATACAATGGAGCCTCTCATTTAATTTGTTCTTGAACCAATCGTCTCAGTCTTTATTGGCCCGAGGCTCTTGATTTTTTTTGTTCTGTGAACATATTAATCTCCTTCGGTATGAATTGAGAGTATTGATGCTTTATTACATTGTATTTTATGAGATGGTTTAGAGACCTTACATATTATTTTATTACATATTTTTATATTGGAATTATATCATTACTATATATTTTTTTCTTTCTCTCACCTTTCCAGTTATTCACATCCTTTTTATATTTCGTTTCACAACCCATAATATAACCCGATTGGTTTTTTTATACAAAACCATATTTCAGTTGCTACAATGATATGACTAATATATCATATCTTGACTGGTTTTTGGATCCAGATAATGTGAAGCGATGGGTTGGTTATTTCTTCTCTAGTTAATGGTTAGTCTATTTTTTTTTTTTAATCCTAA